TCATTTTTACTTTGATTTTGACTAACTGTTTTTACGTAAATGATAAGTAGAAAGGCAGTAGGCACGAGAACGAACAATGCAGTAGCAATAAATGCAAGAATATTTACTTCCATAATCTAATCGTTTTTTTATTTGAATTTTATTTCACAATAACTCGGGATTTAATCCCATAGAGATGATAAACCTTTTGCCTGTAAATTCAATGGATGAATTCCCTCTTGATGGTATTGAATCGAATCAATCATCAATATTATAAATAACAATATCTGAGCTATCAAATCAACTCATCGTCGAGAATTAAATAGTATACCATAGGAAGATCTTTTATCCACACCGAATCAAATCAAAAATGGGATTCCTGATCCAATCAAGAATTTTTTATTCACTGTTCCGTTCTTTCTTTTCGATAACCTACCCTACGCCTTTCTTGTATCATTATCCGATGAAGTATCATCGGACGACCCTTCCACTCCCATTAGCCCCAAACCAAAATAAACAATAGAGGTGAAATGGAAAAAGAAAGAGGTTAAGTTCTAAACTCTTTTTTTTTTTAATGATCTAATTTTCTTTGAAGACAAAGGCGTGTGGTAAAGATGAATCCGAGTAGAAAGTTCTATTAATTAATAGTAGTGTTTTCGATGTCGATGGGACTCCGAAAATACAATAAATCAAAAAAAGGGAGGAAATCTTATTCATTCCTTCTCTAAGAAAGGTGCTATTGTGGGACGATCTTTATCTTTCTTTTATGCTCTTTCCTCAGATTATTATATTAGGACTAGGACACATATATCAAAAGTTCAGTGTGCAATTTTAATAAAATAGATTGTTCAAATTCAAATTAGTAAATTTACTAATTGAGGTTACCCAAAATCAGAACCAAAACCTGAGATAATGGCATTTGGAAACGTAGCTCATGGGGGGCATTAGATTCCCTTTATTTTGGGTCATATAAGAAAGAAATTCCATTTGTGTATGTGCTACCAAGAACCCTGTGGTACTCTCTTCTCTGTCCATATTCCATTATGAACAATAGAAAAAGAAGACCCAATATATCTTGGAATCCTGAATATAATGCTACCAACGATTGTACTAATTCAAATATATCTTTATACCATAAATCGGTACTCGTTGCAGTACCGAAAATTTGCATCTATTTGTTTGATGATGAGAAATACGAAAGAAAATAAAAAAAAGAAACCCTTTTTCTTGGGAATGAAATTCTGCCCTGCCCCTTGGCCTATCTTTCACAGAAAAGAGAGAGTTTAATTGATGGATTTATTGGATTCGTCGGGACTGACGGGGCTCGAACCCGTAGCTTCCGCCTTGACAGGGCGGTGCTCTAACCAATTGAACTACAATCCCAGGGAAATTAAGGGATATAGCAGAAAATTTGACTCCTACGTATCAGGTATTTCGGAAGGATAAGAGGTTATACCTTCTCCTGGTAGATTGACGAATTGTTGGGCCGAGCTGGATTTGAACCAGCGTAGACATATTGCCAACGAATTTACAGTCCGTCCCCATTAACCGCTCGGGCATCGACCCAGGAAGAATCCTTTTTAGACTTATTGGGAATCCATGATCAACTTCCTTTTGTAGTACCCTACCCCCAGGGGAAGTCGAATCCCCGCCGCCTCCTTGAAAGAGAGATGTCCTGGACCGCTAGACGATGGGGGCGTGAGAGACATACTAATTGATTAGCCGCCATCATACTAGACTATGATCATAACATAATATCAACCTTTCAAATTGTCAATATAAATAGAATGGAATAGCATGATTCGATCCAAGCTCTATTTTCATTATTTCATAAAATTTTTTTGATTCGTTATTTATGAATTATTCATTATAATTGCCATGCATTATATTAAATATAATATTTTTAAATACAAATAGATATATATAGATTATATAGAACTAAATCTATAATTATATCTATAATTATCTTAATTTAATTTATATTAAATAATAATAAAATAGAAAATTTCTAGTACGAAAAATACGATTCCGCCCGGAATGGAATAATTTGTCGAAAAAGAGGGGGTTTAATTCCATTTCTTACACTTTCATTCATTGGTTCATTTATTGTATTGTTAAGATATGCCTAGCTCACACTAAGCTAGGAGATTAATAAACGATAAATATGAGAAGAGAGGTCAAGATAAGTTATTGAAAATTGTTTTTCTCGAATTATATAATTCTAATCGAATTAGTAAAATTCTAATTTAGTTCAGAGGACAAGTCGAATTTATGATTCTAGAAAAGAGCTTGAATCTAGATCAAATTGGTAGGTGTACATGTATCAATGAAGCGAATTTCGTTCTCATGGAAATAAAATTGAAATAAAGTCAATAAACGAAAAACAATTAAGGTGGGCCTTGAAACAAGTCATTGCATTTTTCTATACTTGCTAGGGAAATCTATTCTCTTATTCAAGAATAAGCCACTAACTAGCCACTATGAATCTACTGCATGTACTTAGTGTATATAATATATGTAC